TTTGCAATTAGATTCTTTTCTTTCTATTTCGATTTATTTTATTTCATTCCTATTCTCCTTTCTCAGAAAAAGGGCCTTTAACCAAAGTAAAAGATTACTTCGTTCTTGATAGTTATTTACTTACTTAGTGGATAGGAACATACTCTGGATCAGAATCATGGGGAGTACTTCTTGATCATTTCTACGAATGTAAAGCCCCAATTTGAATTCCTTTTATGTACAGAAATATCCTCTTGGATAACTTACATAATCTCAATTACTAATCCTTTGTGTATCTTAGTCTTCCTAACCATCCACTCATTTTGTCTTTCAAAAAAAACCTACCGTTGTGGAAATACATCTATGGTAATAGACAGTAAAAACTCCATACAGTTGATCTTTTGAACCCGCTTCAAGCTATCATGACAATTCACGAATCTTGGGGTAAACAATCTCTATTGCTTATGTTTACTTTTTTCACCATTTGATTCTTGTACATAGGAAATGAGACTCAACCTTTTTACTGCAAATTTAGAAGCCGTTTTCTTTCACTCATATAACTATCTGGTTTAGTTCATCAACTCAAATGCTGAAGAAAAATAAAAATATATCTAGTCAATCAAATCATTTTATCCTTGTTTCTAGAAAGAAAAGAATTTGGAGAAATTTTAGGTCTTACCGAATCACACGTAGAGATATTGATAACACACATAGAGCTAATGGTATTTCATAACTAATTGATTGAGCAGCTGCCCGTAGACCACCTAAAAAGGAATATTTATTATTTGATCCATACCCCGACATAAGAAGTCCAACGGGAGCAATACTTGAAATGGCAATCCATAAAAAAACACCAATACTAAGATCGGCTAGAACAAGGTGATCACCAAAAGGAATTACTGAATAACTTAAAAAGATAGATATTACTGCTATGGATGGGCCGATACTGAATAAACGAGTATCTCCTGTAGATGGAATAAGGTTCTCTTTCAAAAGTAGTTTTGTCCCATCTGCTAGAGCTTGAAGAATTCCTAAAGGGCCGGCATATTCAGGTCCGATACGTTGTTGTATTCCTGCAGATATTTCTCTTTCTAACCAAACAATTACTAGTACACCTATTGTGATTCCTAATACAAGAGTCAAAATAGGGACAAGCATCCATATGATCCCATAGACTTCTTTTAAGGATTCCAATTTGGAAAAAGAATTGATAGCCTCTATTTCTGTTGTATCAATTATCATTTCAACGATCAACTTCTCCCATAATGATATCTATGCTACCTAGTATTGTCATAATATCAGCCAATTTCATTCTTTTAACTAACTGAGGAAGAATTTGCAAATTGATAAAACCTGGTGGGCGAATTTTCCATCTCCAAGGAAAAACGCTCTGATCGCCTATCAGAAAAATTCCCAATTCTCCTTTTGGGGCTTCAACTCTCACATAAAGTTCTTGTTTCGACAATTCAAAAGTTGGAGAAGGTTTTTTACTAATAAACCGATATTCAAAATCATTCCATTCAGGATCTTTTAATCTGTCAAAACGTCGGATTTCTAAATTTTCGTAAGGCCCTCCTGGAATTCCTTCCAGAGCCTGTTGAATAATCTTTATGGATTCTGTCATTTCACTGATTCGTACTAAATAACGAGCTAATGAATCCCCTTCTCGTTGCCATTGAACCTGCCAATCAAATTCGTCGTAAGACTCATAATGATCAACTTTACGAAGATCCCATTCTATTCCGGAAGCTCGTAGCATTGGTCCCGATAAACCCCAATTTAATGCCTCGTCTCTCCCAATAATGCCTACGCCTTCAACTCGTTCTAAAAAAATAGGATTCCGGGTAATAAGTTTTTGATACTCAGCAACCCCTGTTAAAAAATAATCGCAAAAATCCAAACATTTATCTATCCAGCCATAGGGTAGATCGGCAGCCACTCCTCCAATACGAAAATAATTATGCATCATTCGCATACCGGTTGCAGCTTCGAATAGGTCATATATTAATTCCCTTTCTCGAAAAATATAGAAGAAAGGGGTCTGCGCACCAATATCCGCCATAAAAGGACCGAGCCATAACAAATGAGAAGCTATCCGACTCAACTCCAACATAATGACTCTGATATAGCTAGCCCTTTTAGGTACTTGAATATTGCCTAATTGTTCGGGTCCATTTATGGTTATTGCTTCTGTGAACATAGTAGCTAAATAATCCCAACGTGTTACATAAGGCAAATATTGTATAATTGTTCGGTTTTCCGCAATTTTCTCCATCCCTCTATGTAAATAACCCAATATTGGTTCGCAGTCGACAACATCTTCACCATCTAGAGTAACGATGAGTCGAAGAACACCGTGCATTGATGGGTGCTGAGGCCCCATATTGACTATCATGAGGTCTTTTCTTGTAGTTGGTGCAGTCATAAGTTTTTTAACGATTCATTCTTCCATGAATTACTGAAAGTTAAAAGAAGTTTATCAAAATTTAATCGAAACATATAAGTGAAAATGAAATAACTCTTCAAATTAATTTAATCAAATTAACGCGTTTTTGTCTCTCGAATGTCCAACTGATTAATTAATTCTTTATAACGTACTCTATTTTTTTTTGCCAAATAAGCTAGCAGCCGTTGACGTTTTCCCAAAATTTTCTTCAAACCTCTCTGAGATAAATAGTCTTTTTTGTGCAATTCTAAATGTGAAGTAAGTCTCCGTATCTTAGTGGTGAAATTGAATACTTGAAATTCAACAGATCCTTTCTTTTCTTCTTGAGAAATAACTGAAATGACAGAATTTTTTACCATAAATGAATTTCCCCTTTCTTTATTTTACAGATATGGATTTTTTCGAATTTTATTGATCAGTAATAATAATGGCAGTAATTTGAACGTGGTATATAGACTTAATTTCTTTATGAACCTCTAATTTTATCAATTCCAGTAAATTAATCAAATTTTTAATTTGATTCAGATAGGAATCCAAAAAGGTGGTAGGTACGTTTTTTTCATTCACAAAAGCAAATAATTGAAACCTAAAATCCTAAAATGAAGAAGATTCTGTTGATTCATTTCTAGATCTACTCGATACCTTATTTTATTGATTTAGTATCGTCTACTCGAATTAGATTCGAATGAGATGTAAAACAAGGCATGTGTGCATTTGTTGGCTTTCAGATACTCTATACGAGACAGGGTATATAGTACTATCAATTAATTTTCAATCGTGGATACATATGTATCCTTAAGATACTGAAACGGCTACCATTATTGGTATCAAACCAATAACGATTCATACAAGCTAAATCTTCTAATCGATAATTAGGCCAAAGAAAGAACTTAAATTTAATTAATTCATTTTTATCTTTATAAAGGGGTTTCCTTTCATCCAAAAATTGACTCCAGTTTTTTACATTGGTTTCGTTGCAAAATACTGAATTTCTATCGACGACATTCCAATTCAAAGAATTAAAAAAACTTCGAATTCTCAATTCTCTACGACGTCTAGACCATAAAATATTTTCAGGAACAAGCAAATCAAAATGATTTTTTTCTGTATTTATTCTTTGAGTTTGAGGTTGCAGAATTAATTCGTCAAAATTCTTTTTATCAACATATCTTTGTTCTCGGTATCTTTGATTAGTTTGGTGTTTACTTTTATGAACCAATGAAATACCTATGGTTTGATACATAATAAATTGTCCATTATTTTTTACAGACAACCGAATAGGTTCGATAATCAATACCCCCTTCTTCATCAAGTCTGTAAGAGGTAAATTTGCCTGAATCAGCATTATATCCAAACTCATTTCTCTCCTTTGAATTGACGATATAGTAATTTTGGTTGGATTTATCAGTCGAAGCAGGAGACAATATACCTTGATATTTTCGATCATTCTTTGATTCAAAGCATCGGTCCATCTCAATTGAAAAAGCAAATAACGTTTCAAGAACAAATCTAGTTCTGCTTCCGTGTTGCTTTTGTATTGTTTTTTATTTTTCCCTTTTTTTGTGTCTGATTCCACGTAATCTTTTTCAAGATCGTTTTGATGTTTTGAGAAAACAGGGCCCATATTTCCTTTGTTTTCTATATCTGATCCACGCTCTCTTTGACTTGCGGGTTCTTTTGCTTCTTGAATTCGATTCTTTATTTTTTTATTTGATGGTAGAAAAAAGTTTTGTTTTTGGTTTTTATTTTGACTAACATTTTCATTTGTATTCAAATTTAAAAGAAGGAATTTGCTTGGTATAATCCACGGTTTTATTTTATAGACATTATAAAGTAGTACAAATTCTGGGAAGAACCAAAATTCCAGATTCAATATGGGACGATTAAATATTTTTTCATTCATTCCCATCCAATCAAAAAAGACTTTTTTATAATTTTTTTGAGTTTTTTCTGGATTTTGATGAGTTGTAAGATAAAAAACCCCTTTTTTCTCAATTTTCTCAATTATTTGATAATTATTAATACCAATTTTAGTATTTGGATTACTGTTGGTATCGATCTTAATCCAGGCCTCAATATCTCCTTTTTGTCTAAGAGAAAAATGGATAATTTTCCAATCAAAATATTTTCGATCGAAATTTCTTTCTATATCTATAATATTGCCCTTTCTTAGATAATTATTGATATGAAGATTGCCGGGCATATCAACAAAGTTGTGTTTGGACGGGTTGGAATTATACGAAATTTCTAAGTTCTTCTTTACTTGAAAGGGTAATCTAGAAATAAATGAGTCACTTTTGTTTTCATAATTAATCGATTTATATGCTAAAAGATCATATCTATAACATTTTTGAAAATTCTCTTTTTGGTTTGATAATGAATAGAGTTCCGAATCATTTTCTTTTTTGTAATGAATTAATTGGTCTTTTTCATATGAATTCCATTTGTTTAAGTTTCTATTTTTATTTTGAGCCATACAACTTTGATTAACCCTAGTTCGCCATTTTTTTGGCATTAATCTAGACCATCTAATCTGAGATAAATCGTATTGATAATGCCGTCTTAACCAGTTTTTCCATTGATTGATTCTATAACTCTGAAGTTTCTTATGTTTTAATTCCGAATGAAATATTCCTAGTGTTCTAAAATAGTCCTTTATTTTAGTCTTAAGGAAACAAGACGTTGTGTTATATTGAAGAACAGATCTTAATTTAGACAAATTAAGAACTTGGGTTTGTGATAATTTGTAAAATACATATGCTTGTGACAAGTAGGATAAATCACAAAAAATATGTGAATTTTTATTACTAATATTATAAAGTGACTTTTTTATAGTCGAAATAAACATAAAGTTAATTTTATGATTATTATTAATTTTTTCTCGATTTATTTCATTATTGGAAAGGGATTTCTCAATCAATTTGTTTGTTGATTCAAGAAAGAGTTGTGTAGTAATTCTAGGAATATTAATGATAGATAAAAATAGATCGATGTATAATCTTTGAATGAATAATTTTAGAAAATAATGGAATTTCCATATTACTCGAGTATTTCTGCTTTTTAATATTTGGAAAAAAGTTTTAGGCGATTCGAATTTTTTAATATTATTTGTTTTATTAGACCTAATGTCGATTTCTGGAGTTACTTTCTTTTTTTCTTTTGTAATTCTTTCTATTTCATTTTTTATTGTACTTGTTCTATTAGTCAAATCCTTCATTTTTGTTTCTATCAGTGAAGAATTTGGCCAATTTACAGATTGAATTTGACTAAATGATTCGTTAATTATTTGATTACTAATTAGATAATCTTTTTCCTTTTTCGTTTCATTCGATTCAGATATTTCTTTGAATCTAAATAATACAATTGGATTTACTTTTGAAAGTTCTTTTTTTATTTTTTTGAGAAATCCAATACTTTTGATAAGCCATTTTTTGGTTTCTTTTGAACCTCTTATAAATAATTTTGTTTTTCCTTTTAAAATTTTTAGAGTTATAAAATATTTATTTTTTAATTTTCCAATTTTTTTTTCGAGTTCCTTAAAAATGGGCTCAAAAAAGGAAGGACGCTTTCGGGGAGAACCAAAGGGAAGTTCAGCTTCCATTCCCCAAACTGTTAAAAAACAAAAATCATCTTTTTGTTTTTTCTTTTTCATTAGCTCTCCGCGGGAGGGGTACAGTTTAGATATATGCCAAGGTTTCAGACAAAAAGGAAATAAAATTTTGATCTGAATCCCGTCTCTCAACCAATTTTTGGGAAATTCTGTTTCTGATAATTGAACACCGTTATAAGTACATTTAATCTGCATTTCTCTATTCCATTCCTGCAAATCTTCAGACCATTCAGGAAGTTGCAAGAATAGCATACGCCCGATATTTTTGGCTATTATCAATGAAGGTAATATAATATATTTTCGAAGAATTGATTGAGTTATTAACATGTAGCCTCTTATTATTTGCGCAAAAGGAATGCTATCCCAGGCTTCTGCGATCGCTATCCGTGCTTTTTCCTTTCTTTTGTTCTCCTCTTTTTTGTCCTTTTCTTTTTGCTCTTCTCTTTTTGTTTGTTCTTCTCTAGACTCTAGAATCTTTAATTCCCCCTCTTTACCTGCCCAATTTCGAAAAATTGGTTTAATCAGTTCAGAGATATCAAAAGAAAAAAGACGGAGGGGGGTTATTCTGTCGAGAAACAGGGGGGAATGCGCATTTGCTTGAAAGAGTTTAAAAATAAATGTTTTGCGCCTTTGAGCACGCATAGAACCTTTAATTAGACCTCGCCGAAAATCTGATTGTTGCGAATAGCTTATTAAAGCCACTTCCTCCTCAGGATCGTTAGTGGCGTTGTTGTCAGTAAAAATAACTACACGTTTGGCTTTTCTTGAACGAAGTTGATGATCCATTGATGCGCGATCTTGAAATTCACCCATTTGTTGGTCCAATTCGGTGATTAATTTATGTGACCACTGAGGTACTTTTTTACTTATTTGGTTTATTCCAATCGATTTTTTTCCCGATTTTGTCTCATTAGGATCAATTGCATTGAATACAAATTTTACAAATTTCGTTCTTTTTTCTGAATTCGCTCTTCCCTGTTCTTGGTCTGAAAATAAAGAAAGGCCTTTCAAATTTAAACTCGATTTTGTTTCGTTACCAAATTCATTGATTAAAGTCAAGAACTCGTCAATTTCTGTTGATAATGGTTTTTTATCAACCGTATACGCTTTTTGTTCAAATTCTTGGTAATCAGTATTCGGAAGAAAGATAGTATGAATCCTATTTAGTCTAACTCTCTCTTTCCAATTTTCTAGCAAAGTATTGTTTATGATTGAAGATGAAACCCCTTTTTTGATTGTTCCTCGATATGGTCCATTTAACAAAGGATCATACATTTTAGGCACGTATTCTTTTTTAGTATCATCATTACACAATCTCGTCCTTGTTTCGAGTATATCCAGAGAAAGAGATTCCTTGTCTAGAATTTCAAGTCGATTTAAAAATTCCTTATTCAGATTATTACTTTTTTCTTTGTTGATAGAAACCCACTGATTGTCCAGTTCATTAGGGAGCGTTTTTTGGAGT